ATTTTCGATCTATTCCTAATAAAAGCCAAGACTCGCTTGGTGGAACGGCAAACACGGCAGACTCAAAATCTGTTTCTAATGGAATATCGGTTCGAATCCGATAGCGAGTATCTCATTTATAAATAGGGGCGGATATAACTTAGGGGTTAAAGTTGCAGATTGTGGCTCTGAAAACACGGGTTCGAATCCCGTTATTCGCCGAAAGAATTAAATATTTTGTCATAAAATATATATTTCATTTTGCCTGCGGCCCTCATCCGTTAGCTTGAATATTTATGCAAAAAAAAGATATATTTGCGCAAATATATCTTTTTTCGTAGACCATACTCTAAAGTTTTTTGTGAAATTGCGGAGGATTGCTTGTCAAAAAAAGGCAGAGAGCTTAGAGGCTGCGATCGGGTCGACTTTCGGCCTGAAAGGCTTTAGCCCTTTGTTTTGTCGGACAGTATTTCAATATTGTGGTGTCCGACAAAACAAAGTCCCCTTGGGGCCCTGCCAATGGAGTGCTAGAAACATGCAGAGCAAAAAAAATATTTTTTTTTGTTCGCGTAGCGCCAGGCTCCCATAAAGACTAGATTAATGATACAAGGCGCTGAGAAAACCAGTGGTGGCCCTCTGCTGTAGTGAATCCATTTATATAAATTTTATCAATTCAACCGCCCGGAGCGGTTCATGGTAAGACACGGATAGTACCTTGTACAACTATGTATGGTCTCAGCCACCGAAAAATTTGCCCATTGCTATCCCAGGCTAGGACTTGAGCCCTGCCTAACTAAACGCTACCTAATGCAGGAGGTTTTAGGTGCTGTGTCGTCCGGCTCCTGCATTACACGTTCACCAGCTAATTCGGGGAAGGATACTTCTTTGCCTTTACAGGCACTACGTGCTTCTTTGGCTCTACGGGTTCTCGGGCTGGCTCTACGATTTCCTTCGCCGAAATTGCTGAGAAAGAAGGGAGATATTTTACAGGACCTGGTGTTTCATGTACCCAGAAAGCTTTTTGTCATGAACTAAGCGACCAAGCTCCAATCAAGCCTACGGCCTCGATTGTCAAAATGAGGCCCCGTTACTTGGTTATTCTCCGTCGACCAAGTAGCCCTATTAGATCCTAACCTCTCTTTCATATAACGAATAGAGCGTCAAATGGGTGTGACGTTAAACATTGCGCTCAAAAATCATCAACCATGTTTGTTAATGGATCACTTTTGTCCGTTGGCTTGTTCAACCAGAAACAAAAAACATGCGCCGGGTAAAAACATAAGACCAAGAAGTTGTTGAAATACCGATGTTGTTTCTAAAGTAGTCGCTTTTTCCATATCCATATGATTGAAAACAGTGGCTCCTACGTCTTGTCCATATAATAAAACTAAATTTTGGCTGTAGGAGGCTGGAGGTAGCAGCAATTGTGACCATGTATTGTTTGGTGCTTTTTTGGTCAAGTACAAGATACAAGTAGGACCTGCGCTAGAAGCAAGCTGTGCGATCCAATGGCCCCGACTGTTTGGCAGAATATTTTTATTTTTTTTTTTCTCTTTCGGTTTAAATAAAGTTTTACCTTTAATGGTACACAATATATTCTTGATTTGTCGCCATTGTCGGCTTGTCAAGCCACTACAATGAAATAAAAGAATATATGGATATTGTTTTTCGATCTCTTGGGCCCGAAGGGCACTCGACCTTAGGGAGAGGGCTTTTTTTCGTAGAAATTTTCGTTGCATAAGGCCATTTTAATTTTTTTTTTTCGAAACGACTATTACAACGCGCACAACAGGTATGGCCTTTGGGTCACTGATGAACTAAGTGGACAGGAGGTGCTTACCTTATGAATGTGATATTGGATGGGCAGAGGTACGAGCCTGAATCAAAAGTATAGGTCAGTTTTTTTCTCAAAGATAAAAACGTTCCAATCATCCTTATTCGTAATGAATAGCCTAAATATGAAAATAAGGTGTCGACAGCCGATCACAATTTGATCAACGATCTACGATGGTTGACGACAGAAAATAAAAAACATTTGAATATCGTGTGCTTGAGTTGCGAAGGAATGAAACTGCGCAGAGGGGCGAAGCGATCAAGCAGCATGGCTGCTTGATTGTCGAAGAAATAATCTACGTGGAGTCATAACGCGAAGCGCGCTCGATTCAGAAATCATATTATAAGCTGCGGGGATTACTATGTCCGCGAAGGGGTACGAGCCTGATTTAGCACTGACTGAGGCGACCGGTCCTGCGCGATAAAAGTACAAGTTCACGATGTACTAAGGCATTTAACTTATCCGGGTTCGGCAACGGAGACCTTAGCATGTGAAAAAAGCTGGGATTTCGCTCATCCCTTTCGGCGGGATAACCGAATAGCAGGAGGCGAGCCGGCTCCTGTGTTTGAAGATGAGGATCCGTACTGCCGAATCGGAGTTCCGGCACTACACCGAATGGCTAACCTTGGACCATTGAACCTCCGTTTTGCGGCGCGCGCGAACGTACGCTGTTCACTATACTTTCGGGGATGGTGCGCGACGAGGCGGCCCCCCTAACCTTATCATGGAAGGGATAGACCTGATGTAGCGGATTACCTATATCACTAGGAAAAAGGGGACTGAACGACATCTTCTTCTTACAGGGCGTCCACTAGATTAGACAAGCCGCACGGGAAAGAACGGTGAGACCCTATAAATAAAGCCAAAGAAGCACACGTAGTGCCTATGGATGCATCTACCGTCGGAAGTGGGGACGACCCCCCCACCTAACCGAAAGGTACCTAGCAATAAAAAGCGCTTGATAACAAACAGTAGGGAAGGAGCCTATGTACTTACTAAATGGTTCCCGTTTGTCAAGTTTTTGACTTTGACGAGTCTATCAGGCAATCTTCCAAGGACCGTGTAAGGGGTGTGCCTTTCCGGGTTCGAAGAAGCTCCGAAGAAAGGCGGCAGGTTAGGGAGCTGTGTGATGGGCCACTATCTCGTACGTTTCGTGGAGCAGTAGCCCGGATCGGTGAGCGAGGTAAACCTACGGCCGTTCAGGGTCTCTCGGGTCATTCATCTCCGATATAGATGAATCATTCAGTTATGAAATAGCGGCGTGGGAAGAGATAACCAGACTGCCCCTACGGGTGCAGCTTATTCCTTATATCGATCAAAACAGATATCGAAGTCATGATGGACTTCTGTGAGCGTCTTTTCCCGTATTTTTCTACCTCCCACAAATTTTGTAAAGCACCATCGAGTGTTAGCTCTAAAGAATTATAACTCAACATTATACGCAGCATCTGTGCTTAATAAGCTCGCGAGCCCACCACTGGAGGTGCGTAGAAAGCTTCTCAAGCAAACTAACTTTGCCTGTTTCCTAGACTGAAGTACGGAGTGCGGACAAATCCCAGGGGAAAGATCATCTAAGTAGTAAGCAACTACTGGGAGATTGCCCTCAAACAAAAAATGAGAACCATGAGACGGGTAAAGCATAAGCCTACGAAAGTTGTTTAAATACCAATGTAGTTCTTCAATTAGCTGCTTTTAGTATATACATATGATTGATTATAGATGATAGTTATTTTCCATACAATAAAAGAAATTAGTAACTGAAAACCTTTTTTGCCCGGAACAACTTTTTTGTCTGACAAAAAAGGGTATGTTTGGACGAAGTCCAAAATAATAAAATGCAGAGCGCAAAGTGATCAACCGTTCCCTAATGCGCCAATGGCGCTACGTGAAGTGATTTCATTCTTGTGTAAGGTTGATTTATGGGCTTTTTGGAGTATAGCCAAGTGGTAAGGCATCGGCCTTTGATGCCGAGAAACAAAGGTTCGAATCCTTTTACTCCAGGCCGCCCCAACCACGTTTGACGAAAGCAGAAATAAATATTTTTGCTTTGGTTGAAGGCCCATGGGGCATAAGGCCAGGCTGGCGCTCGGACCAATAAAATTTTTTTTATTTCGGCTTTTTTTTTGCTACCATTCCACAAAAGAGCTTGCGTCCTTTGTTAGCGTCTCTCATCTCATACGAGGTCTCCTTGGAATGCTTATAACCTAGTGTAGAACCCGCCATCTGGTTTATGTTGGGGGAGTAATAAATCTATGTAATGCTGCTCTCTTTATATAAGATTGGACACCTCATCGATATCAAAATTCTATAGCGAAATTTAGCCACGCATGCACAGAATTATAAAAAAACGGGCATGATTCCGCACCGACGACCTATGTCCCTATGTCCTAAGGATATAATATACGATACAGCATCTTTGCGCGACCCACATAAATGGAAATATGCGCTGTATCTATAATTTTATGCCGAGCAGCAGGCTCCTTCTACGCATGTGGTAAATATATATACCGGGGTCTTGGGTAAAACAAAATCCATAATAAAATCATTCTCGCAATACCAGGTTATTCGTAGATTTCCTTATTCAGATACATTTTTTTGGTTTTTTCAACATAGCTAAATCCAAAGTATTAAAAAACAGAAATAACCAACCCCTACAATGAATTTTTAATTCCAATCCAATCTGTAAAAGGTGAGCTTACGGAAAAGACTGAGCGAGCCTCCCAACGAAGCCATAATGAACCCTATCCAAATACAGAAAATAAAAGGGAGCTTAATTACTGTCGTATACCAGCCTGTTTCAAAACTTCCAGTTCCGATCAAAGCATATAGATCCGTAAAGAGATTGGTATGTATAGCCACTTTGGTAGTGCTCGTTTCTTGATTCGAAAAATAGAATCTTTTTTCTGGGAACATAGTCAACCAATGTGAAAAACTATTATGTTCGAGAACTGTAAAGCCCTTCTTTCGTGAAGAAGTGTGCGGAAATCTACCATCCGTTTCTGGCCTTCGGCCCTTCGGACCAAAGAAGTTTCCCTCTCCCGTTGGTAGAGAGCTAAAGCCTCTCCCGTCGGTCGAGAGCTTCGCACCTTCGGTAGGCCGGGATTGCAACAGGGCAGGACGTGATCCATCATGCTCAAACATTAATGGGTTTTTCAGGGACGGTTTATAAATGATTAAATTACCACAAATGGAGTGAAAAGTGGGCCCATGTAATTGATCAATACCTCGCAAAGTGCTACGAACCTTCCCTATATGTAGTTCGGAACCCAAAGGTGTTTTCCCTGTAGATTGTATCTTTTTTGCGTTGGGCAGAATTACACCCATAATAAAGATGCAAACTCCTCCATGTGAAATCTTCATATTAACGGGAGCTTTTCGAAAGTCGTGACCAACAGTCATCGGTCTACTCGGTAAGGCGCGAACAAGAAAACATCTACTCCAATTCAAGTTATTTCTTCTCAGTGACGATATAATAAGCTCGCGTCTTCTCTGCCTGTGAAAAACAAGGAAAGGAAATTTGTGCCTCGCTAACCTATCGCGCCTATGATGAGACGATAAGAAGAACGTACGGAAGAGGAAGAAACAAAGCACACCGCAGAAAGATTCTAAATATGAAAAGTCTCCCATGAATTTGATAATAGTAAAATGAAAAAACAACAACAAGGCCCGCAGGGCCCAGACACTGTCAGCCAGGGTCCCGGACTTTGTTTTGTCGGACACCACAAAACCAAAATACTGTCCGACAAGGGCCGGGGACTGTCTGACAAGAAGGGGGGGAAAAAACTGACGGAAAAAGGAAAGAATTGACAAGGCTTTTTCATTCAGAAAAAAGGAAATATATTGGATTTTTTTAGGTGAGCTTCTCTCAATTATGTTGGGTAACAGAACGGGTCTTGCTCTTATCGAAACTATCCTTTTTGCTTCGTCCAGAGAGCGCATGAACCCCCTGGAATGTATGAGAACTAAAACAAGTAATAAAGATGTAGAAATAGGTATTGTAGTACCATTAAAAAAAGGAGCACCTGTGGAAACATCTCTACTTACCAACCATTGAAATAGTATGGGTGCTGCTGTGCCACAAAGCACAACCAAAAAAATAAGAAAAAAGAAAAAATTCTGTGGTTGGACCATCTGCTCTATTCGTTTTGATTATTTCGCTCCTCCGGATCAGAGAATACGGTCTATTCCCTCGTGTTCGCTCCTCGTTTTGAAGAATGCGTACAGAAAAAAATATTTTTTAGGTCCGAAGGTCTCGACCAGCGAGAGAGGAGTGTATTTAATTGAAATGAAGTTGGCTCCTTCTGGCCCGATCCAGCGCAAAGCGCTTGATCGGGCTAAAGTCACTTGCAAAAGGTAGCTTTTTTTATTTAGGCTTTCTACTTGCTCCGTATACAATGACTCCGTCGTGACCTTCTGTGCCCTCCATGAGCTTTGCTAAACGATCGGATCGATACGAGTGCGCAAATAGAGTGCTTCGCGAATGCCACAAGATCTGGTTCACAGGTTTTGAGACCGTAGGTTCTTGGTTTGATGATGGAACAGATAATGCACCAACTAGCTGGGTACCTGATTGCTGTTTCATTATGAAAAAAGAAATAAAAGATATGCTGGTAATTATAGAGAAAAAACACCATAAAAAGATTCCTCGTGTAGAATCTGTAGCAAAACTATGAACGGAAGCTAGCAATCCAGAACGCACGAAAAAAGTTCCTGAAATACAACATAAAAAAGTAACCATATTGAGAAACAAGGTCCAATCATTCAATTTAGGTAAAATGACTGAATGAATACAAGCCGTAGCTAATACCCAAGGCATGAAAGAAGCATTTTCTACAGGATCCCAGAACCACCAGCCGCCCCAGCCTAATTCGTGATAAGCCCACCAACTTCCCAGCAATATGCCTACCGTTAAAAAGCACCAACATGTCAAGATCCAAATTTGAATTTGTTTCCACACTACCGTATTCGCGCTGCGGCGGGTCCAACCAAAATGAAAATACATAGTATTTGTTTTACGAACAACACTCTTAGCCCGCTCTCTATGGGCCAATGACCCAAAAGGCACGCAGGGAGCGGTTCTCGTGTGTGGAAATCTACCAGCCATTTCCGGCCTTCGGCCCTTCTTTGGCTTTACCGGAAAAGGACCAAAAAACAAAAATATATTATTCAAACGCGGCCCGTTTATTATTCCGGATAAACATAAGCAAAAGCCAATAGCACTTGCGACGTATCCCGCATAAATGCAAGGAGGATGTATAGCTAATATAGGATCTTGTAAAACAGGATTTAATTCCGCAAGTGATTTAGTACGAACAAATGAAATTCGAACGAAAGGATTGGAACTTGCTAATAGAAAAATAGAAAAAAATAAAGCAATGCCTTTATAAATTTGCTGTTCATCCATGAGCGAAATTGCCCGCTGGTCGAGACCTTCGGACGAAAACAAAAAATAAATATTTTTTATTTCTGCGCCCTTTGCTTGTTCCGATACATTGCTGGGTCGGGCCGGGTAACAAAAAAGGAATCCGTAAAAACTTAGGATCCAACACCATAATAACAGACTACCCTCATGATTAGACCAGGTTCCTGATATTTTATAAAACAAAGGCGCATTAGCATTTGAGTTGGTGAATACGTTGTAATTGGAAAAGTCGGAAGGAATATAGCAGAACAAAATACCAAAGAAAGACATAGTGAACAAAAAAAAATAGAGTGAAACAGCCACGGGGCGCAGCTTGTTAGTTAACGCAACGGAAATACTCAGTACTAAAAAATAATGGCCCAATTCCGGTGACATAACATTATAAACTTTGCTTATAATTGGCAACAAAAAAATATTTTTTTGCCGTACAGCTGGGTTCGTTACGGCATTTGGAACGCCGATTATGAGTCCCAACCTCAATAACGGGAGATTACACACGTCGCAAGCTAGCCTCTTGAAACTCTCACAGAATAGCTTCTATGAACCCCATAGAGGGAATAGGGAGCCCAGCATAGAGCCGTACGCGCCTTGCCTTTTCTACGAATCAGCAAGAAGAATTGGCGAGCAGGTCTATCAGTTGCTTTTTCACGGATCATGGAAACTTTGTGTTCTTCATGATTGACGTCATACATCATGGGCAGTATTTACCCATCAATACGAGACCTTAGGTAGAAAAATAAATATATATATTTATTTTTCTACCTAAGGCCTACTTTAGCCAGCATTGACGGGGTCCATATAACGAATAAGAAGAATTCTTTGGCGATGTTTTTCAATGAAAGAAATTTACCCTTGAGCTGCTACGGCCTGCTGGTCCTTAACCCTCGAACCAATAGGGGATACCTTCAAATGTTTCAACCAAATTGGCCTACCGCACTACGTGCCTTGCGCGCGTTTTCTTTCCCATAGGCTTTTGGCTCCTGATGACAAAAGACCCGCAGGGCGGGGCACTGTCAGACGGGACCAGGTACTGTCCGACGGAGAGAGAGAGGAAGAAACTGACGAAAGAAAAATTGATAAGGCTCCAGGAAAGTCATTGGCTTTTTCGCTGGAAATAAAAAGATAGAATTATTTGACGTGTTTCCGAAATAAACAAAATCCCAGTTAAAAAGAAAAAGCTAGCAAAGATTAAAAAGATTGGAATGAGCATAGAAATATGTATTGAAGTACCAAATTGGCTAATGCTTGAAGGTTGATGCAATGTATTCCACCAGTTGACAGAAAACTTAATTATTGGTATATTGATTAGCCCTATACATATAGAAATAGAAGCAACATCCGCAGGAAACTCTTGAAAACGCAGTGCACCCAGGTAAATAAAAAACGAGATTAATACAGAGGTTAAACGAGCATCCCATACCCGAAAGGTCCCCCACATAGGTTTTCCCCAAAAACCCCCGGTGACTAGGGTCAACAACGTAAACGAAGCCCCTATTTTGGCACCGGTTTTGGAAAATAACTGAAAAAGGGGATGTTTTGTTAATAAGAATAACACACTGCTAATAGCCATTGCAATATAAATAAATGAACTCATCCAAGCTGCAGGAACATGCACATAAATAATGCGATAATTTTCACCCTGTTGAAAATCGGATGGTGCTACCCAAATACTTGAATAAATAGCTATCGCTGTTAGAAACCGGCAAAATCCAATGAGAATTTGCGCGTAGCGGAAAGAGCAGCACATAAAAAGAAAAGGACGTAATAACGGGACATACATAGTAATTTTCTAGCTTTTGTCAAACAAAAACGCGAAGCGGGAAAGCTAAAGTTTTTCAAACCTGCGCTGCGCGCCGTTCCGGCCGTTTAAGCCCTTGGACCTCGGTTCTACAAGCCAAAGTTCGTAAAGCCCTTTGCGCTCTTACTGAAACGCTTATTTCACAGAAATAAAAAAAAAAGAGAAGTATTTGACTTTTTATAAAGTGAAACTTGCGCGGCTTTTTCGATTCAAAACAGATGATTTTTTCATGGAATAGAAAATGCTGTTTTTTTCTCACTTTATTCAAGGGTCGACCAAAGCGAGACACTCGACCAAAGGGATTTATCTACTTCTTAGGTCGACCGCGTTGACGGACATCGGTTTTTGCAATACCTTCTTCATATGAGATTTTATTATATGATTATTGAATGAAATCAATGGTTTCAAGCAATATGATTGTAAAGGCACCTCTGGTGCATTTTAATTAATTCCCCGAAACACGTTCATATAACGGAAAATACAACGGGTCGGAAAATACAATTACTTTTCCTTACCTGTACTTGCATACACTATACAAGGATTTATTTTTTGATATTCACACGTCTAAGATAAAAGGTGGTGTTGATTTGGACCTTTTTCTATTCGAAAGACGGTTCGTACTCGAACGTAGTATAACCCGACCCGGTGACCCACATATTCACAGGCTTTTCGGAAACACAACCTTTTTCCGTTGTCACCATAATCCTATCCGCCATAGGGGAAACAATTTCCGCTAGTGAACGAGCCGCCGGAGTCGACTGGGCGGCCTCTGGTAAAAAATAAAAGGTCGCTCTCAAGCTATGGTCCAAAGACTGGAATTGCGGTGAGCTTCATCAACACCGCGGCGAATTTGCTTACTTGAGGTGCATGACCACGCCAAAGGAGATAGTTGCGAAGACTAAACACGATTACTGGACTATTGGACAAATCCACCAAGTCCTCCATTGCCGCGGGGCGGAAATACAGACTAAGCGGATTTTACTGTCTTCCGGACCGTCAAGTACTTCGGTACACTGTTGTAACAATTCGACGGTGGGGTACGTAAGATTTCGATAGCTTCTTTTCTCGAATTTTTTCACCACCCTTGAGCAGCACAACACCTTAAAATTTCAAGGCTATCTTTCAACCCCCTGCCCCTTTTAGCCTTTTGCCTCCCGGCGATTAATCAAAAGGTTAAGCATTGGCATATATACCGAGGTCTTTTTCACGGCAGCGTGCACACTTCCACTTTTTATGTTTAGGGTCGACCAAAGCGAGACACTCGACCAGAGGGAAAATTGGTGAAAATAATTTGAAATCATTTTGCTAGTAAAGTTCGAAAAGTGATTGAGACCAGAATGGGATAAAAAAATAGAAACAAAAGTAAATATCCCATTAATGAAATAACATGGAACCATTCTGTTTCGATAGAAGTACAAAAAACCATTAAGGGCAATAAAGTGGGTAAGGTTGTTAGATTTTGCAAGCTGTTCCAACCATTGGATGTGATTCCAAGAGCCAAACGGGAATGAATACCACACATAAGAGTAAATATCTGGCTTCCTATAATAATGGTGAACCAATTCATTTTGGATTGATCAAATTGGTACAGAAGTTGTAACACGGGAAAACTACGGAAAACACCACTTATTTGAAGAACCCAGTGACCATACAATTTAGAAAGTAGGATTTTTTGCAAACAATAACCGCTTAAATAATACAATTCGAGTGTACCGTCTTCAAAATCATTTTGAAAAAAACGTTCAGGAAGAAAGGCAAACAACAAACAAATCCGAATTAAACCTAAATGGAAATGACATAAGAAATCTTTGGAAAAGCCTATCATTAAGGGCATGGCTACGATATACAACAAAAATAGAGAAAAAGTCGTTATTAGTGTAGATAAATTGGGTAAAATATGTTGATAAAACAGTTTCAGAAAGATTTTCAAGGCACGTAGCGCGAACACCATCGGGAGAAGTTCTTTTTTTTTAGTTTTTAGATCCAAATATATATTTTTTTTCGTTGATTTACGCCGCGAATAGAATAAAGAAATACGGGGGAAGCCCAGAAAATGCGTTGAGGCCAAAGATGGAGAACGCGTTTTCCAGAGTTTCGTTCCCTTCTCTAACCCGCTCCTCCATCGCCAAGGGAAACAGCCAGTAAAGATGCGTAGTCAAGTGTAGTCGCCGCGGAGACAGTAAGCAGTGAAAAGCTACGAAAAAAAATATATATATTTTTTTTACATTGTAATATTTTGGGCTTTAGCTCTCGACCAAAGCGAGAGGCACGTAGTGCTCGACCCGAACCTTCGGCCCGTAGGGCTGCAACGCCTCCTATAGCGGAGTCTTTGCCAATCTACAGGATTGGCCGGGCTTACCCCCCGTGGCTGACGCTGGCCGGGGCACAGCAGAGACAAGTTTTTATCGATTCGATAATCGAGCGGGACAAAGTCACAGCGTTTGATTCTTTCAAAGCCTTTTTACTTTAACCTTTGGCCTCTGCGATCTTTTCGAAAGAATGACTGTTTTCGCAATCAAATTACAGAATAAATATACAAACTTTATAGAATCATCATTCACTGGAACGGGATAAGTTATTAATTTATGTAATCTGTTTGGAATATTAGAATCCACCAAAGCTACAATAGGTATTTGTAATTGATTAGCTTCAAGTATAGCCATGGAATTTTGATTTGCATTTATTATTACTAAACAATCCGGAATATTGTGTGTCACGATTCCTTCAAAACATTTTTGCATCTTTCTAAAACGTGGAAAATAATCGAAAAGCGAAGATGTAGAAGCGTCTTTCAAATTGGGATGTGCAGAGAAATCTTGAAAGTGTTTTTGTACTCTTCTCATATGTTTCCAATTGGTCAAAAACCCCCCAATCCATTTATGATTGATATAGCTCTGATTGGTTCTTTTTGCCATTCGTTGAATTATTCTATTATATTCCGGATTGGTATTTACCAATAATAAATGGCCTTTTGCACCGATGATAGATCCAATCAAATTACAAGCCCTTCGTAAACAAATAAGTGTTTTTTCTAAATCAATAATAGCCATTTCATTTCTAAATCCATATAAATATCCCTGAAAATCAGAAGTTGGTATCCGATGGCCCAGATATGCGTTTGTACTCAGTAATTTTTGAATAACCAACAAATTAGAATTGCACATAGTTCCTTTTTTCTTTTCGTTTAGATAGCTCAGGTGGTTAGAGCAAAGGACTGAAAATCCTTGTGTCAGTGGTTCGAATCCACTTCTAAACACAATAAGGGTCGGGTGGGACGGCTGCCCGACCCTCCATCCGATAACGGGGGGGGGGGCCGCCCCCCGCTCGGGCGAATGGCCCGAGGGACCGCGGCGGGGCTCCACACACCATCGGAGCCCCGTATAAGTAATCAATCTCGAACGCCGTTCAACCCTACCCCTGTAATGAACGTTCGGCGAACCTCGGATACTTCATTCCCTCGCTCCCGGTATATGAGGTTGTTTACAAAACGCTTTCCAGAAATAGGCTTTAATGAGCCATTCCTCAGACATTAACGCTCATATGCTGGGTACGAAGGCGTCTGCAGGGGCGGCGACCGTGCGGACTTCTACATATGTGCCGGGAATGTAGCTCTTCTTCTACCCACATGGATAAAGTTCACCCCCGCCTGTCCCTGAGCTATTTCAGGAGCCATTGATTGAAGGGCATGTAAGTTCGAAAAACCGAAGTATGCGATCAGCCCCAGATTTGGTCAGTCATAAAATTGGAGATTTCCAACCCCTTACCAGTAGTTCAATGAAAATACCGGGGAACCGAGACCCGTCTCTCTGAGGCCTTGATCGAGTTTACCAACCTGGACAGAAAGATAGATTTGGTCAGGAGCTGCTTTATAGTTCGAGAATTCCGCTGTCTGAACCTTAAGGAGGGGCAGGAAGGCCGGAAATTCGTGGGAGTTCATTCAATTCCATTCCTACGTCACATCCAATTCCCAAAGTAAGGAGGCCATAAGATTAAGGTATCCTGTTAAAGAGGAAGTATGGGAGCCGGATTCGCTCCCGTGTATTTATTCGTAGGCTTGGGCTTACTGGCCCTAAGGGCGGCGGCCCGGAGCATAACTAATAAAGGATGAGGCGGGCGAGTACGAAATGGAAGAATTGACCGGGTCCAGAGTTTTTTTAAATTGTACTTCGTACTTTATGTTTGCTTTTTGGGAAGAAGTTACAAATTCGAACGATCACTTTTGGCTCAATCGTACATTTTAGCGATCAAATGGTACATTTTTGCAATAATAAATGGCAAAGGGAGAAGCCAACGACGGGTGAACGATTTATCGCAAAAATGTACCATTTCTCGTGTACCTTAGTGTCGCAAGAGGTGAACCATTTTCCTGATCCTTCTCCCCCGCCACCTCTGGGAACCGCGCGAATATACCAGCAGAAACTGACATAATTTTTGAACCTTTTCTCATCACAAAAATCATGAAGGAAAGGAAAAAGGGTCAGGTTATTATCAGAATTACTGGAAATTATGCATCTACAATTGGGCTTAGTAATGATCATCAGAATGATAAAGAAAAGGATAACGCCCATATCATTATTATTCCCAATGATGTATTTATCATTGGAAATAGTAATGATCATAGAAATTGGAGAAGAATGATCACGATGATCATAATTTAATTATGATCATCGTGATTATGATTATCAACACGAGGATTAAGATTCATATATATATATACAGATATATCCTTTCAATATCCTTGATCATCAAGTTAATTATGACGATCGGAGATCATCATAATTAACCCCATCCTCGTGTTGATTTCTCCATCATTCAGATAATGACCTTATTTGTTGGATTATTGATTCTACTGGATAGTTATAATAATAATGTCGATGGATAGACATCGACTCGATCCTTACTTCATTCGGATCATTCATATATGTATATGATCAAATCATATACATATTTTCTATATAATGTAATTCCCCATTTCCATCCAAATCACCGGATTGAGATGAAAGATTCACAAAGAGAGGCTTGTATCTCATTGTTCTCAGTCCCCCCCGGCTGCCGTCCAACGCGCCATCCGTAAGAAAGACCCACTTTTTTATGTATTTATTTCCCGTTCCTTATCCGTTATGTTCGGATAAATAATAAATCTTCCTGTTCCTATTCCTTATTTCCCTTTCGGGTACACTGCTTCTAGCTCCAACCGTTGAGGATAGGTTATAGGTCAACCCTCCCCCCTATTCGCCGTCTAAACCGTCACGGCAGGGCTTATTCCTTCATATACTTCATTACCCATATTTTTCTATTTCTCACTAAAAAAATATATATATATTTTTTCGCCGCTGGCTGCTTGTTGTTCGCACCGTCTACGTTGCATACGGTGGGTAAGCTTAAAGGTTGGTCGAGATCTTTGTACTTAGTAGATAATGGGTTATTTACAGGAACAATAGAATCGTAAAGTAGGCTAAGGACGGATTCGAACCATCTTTATAGGATTTGCAATCCAATACATTACCCTTATGTTACTTAGCCATTTTTTATACTTTTTGAACCGGAATAAAAAAGAATATGAAAAACAACAAGATTGGCGTCAGCCAAAAACGCTTTGTCACAACCATTAATATGACTCAATCTTACCAACGGACTTTTTTTATGACATCATTTTTTAATACCACCTCGATAAGAATACAGCAACATATTCAACTACCGATTGGTATTTGATAGCCATCTATCCCCTTTTACTTAGTTCAACCTTGTGGAAGGAGCTAAATTTTGTCATATGTGATGGCCGTTGCTACCTACTTCGTTTTATTGAAGCTGTTGTCGATTCGAAATCCCGGCCGGGGATTCCATAGTTTTTATTGTATCGAACATTACCAAATGCAATATATGTTCAATAAAATTATTTTGATATTACGTAAAAAATAAAAAGAAACTGCGTAGCACCTCTCCCTAGAGTCCCGTGCCATTCAGGTCCCTCTCCCGTAAAGCCAAAGAAGTCTCCTTCGGACCCATGGGCACGTAATCGGCGGTATAAGGCCCCGAGGGGTCCGGAGACCTTAGGGAGAGGGCTTGTAGATTGATTGAAGGCATGTAGTGCTCGACCCGAACCCTTTACGTAATCTTCGCCGCACCTTATTCCATGCGGAAACATCGATTTTCACAACATTACGGAACAAGTACGCCCTTTGGGTTTCCCTTGCGAATACTAGGGATTTCCGAGGTATAGCCAGTCAAATAGCCCGACTCATGGTACGTATAACTTCTTCTATGGTTCCATATAAGTATAGCAAGACCGATCGTTCTCTCGAGCTTACTTGGTTATCCTTTCGGTCACGTCATTTATTCCCGTGATTTGGAAGAGTTGACCGACGGCGAGGTTGGATTTCTAGCTCTTGAATTGATTAGGTCTTCAGTCACGGCATGTCTTTTCAAATTCAAAAAGCATGCGGGCACTCTGGGCCTTCAGGTCTAGATAAAAAGTTCAAATTCACTTTGCTTTGGGAGCTTCCGACTTTTTTATTGAGTCCGTATGACAACGGAGTGCATCAGCCTTTATATTTCTGTTTATATTTACGAATTCAAGGATATGCTAGCCAGTAAGGTCCGTTTATTAGGAGCCTTGCTTGGTGCTAAGCTACGAATGAAGCGCATAGAGCCTACCAAATACTACTATCTGGTAGAAAAGAATTCATTATCTCCACCCATGCTCTTCCTAATCTACAGAAATCTTGAGTATTTCGTGCCTCAGGCATGGTCCGGCGGGGCCAAAGGTTATCGCTTATATATGGTATTATACATATTATGTCTCTTCTGTTAACCCGCCGCCCCTTCGGGCCATAAGGGTTCGGGTTGATTTTAGTATATCGGGTTGTTCTTAGTTTGGCTGCATTTTGATTGATCAGCCATGAATGGTCATTGTTTTGACAAAAACAAAAGTAAACGGTTATGCTAGAAGGTGCAAAATTAATTGGAGCAGGAGCAGCGACCATTGCTTTAGCGGGAGCTGCTGTAGGTATTGGAAACGTTTTTAGTGTGCGCCTCGCCAGAGCGCGTTTGGATCAGCGAAGGTTAACAGATTATCGCACGGCCTTAGCCCTAACCTGTAGCGGGAACAGACCGCAGGGAACCATAGCATGGGTTTCGGCCGAGTTTCGTCGCACGGTGTTCACGAGTGCTTCAGAGTCAAGCGTTACTCCCTCCAACGAAGGAGGCCCGGAAGGCACTAAGGGCCAACTAAACCCTTTGTGCAAACAACCCCACGGGGGAAACTGCAGAAAGCAGGAAAAGTCGCTCACTAACCTAAACGACGAGCAAACAAGCAAACGTGAAAGCGAGGGATCACCCCAATGGACCCCGAAAAGGTTAGCACCTAGGTGCCAAACCCCGGGGGACCGAGGTATATCCAAAAATGTAATGGGTGACAGATCAGTCATAAGTACTCCGAGGGATACACTGGGCAAACCAAGTCGCGTATACGACGATGCCCGTAATGTGAAAGACTCTGAGGGAAGGACTGTAGATGGTAATGTGCCACCACAGAAAGGCGCGGAAAAAACTTTTTTTTGTCAAACAGCCCGCAGGCACGTAGTGCGAAGACAAAAGAAGAGGGTCGACCAACAGGAGAGGGCAGGAAATGGAAGACTGAGAAAAGCTGAAATATTTTTTTTTGGGAGTGTAGCGGAACCGGCGGAAGCAACTACTAAAACCAAGGCCAATAGAGGTGAGTCTAGACCAGTGACGCCTCCCGCGCTCGGTCGCGTCTTCTATGAAGACATTTACAATATAGACAACCTTAGGGCTGGCTACAAAAGGCTAAAAGGAAATGTAGCCCCGGGAATCGACGGTAGAACTAAAGCGGACATGACCGACAAGGCCCTTGAAAAACTATCCAAAGAGTTGAGAAGGCAGGCATATGCCCCAAAACCGGCCAAACGGATAATGATTCCTAAACCAGATGGCGGTAGTAGGCCCCTTTCTATTGCTTCGACGGTTGACAAAGTTGTGCAATCCACTTTAAAAGAACTGGTGGAACCGCACTTTGAGTCGCTTTTCAGAGACTCAAGCCACGGGTTCCGTCCTGGAAGAAGCTGTCATGAAGCCCTGCGAGACCTCCGTTACTCGTGGACGGCACCGACTTGGCTTGTACAAATTGATATTAAGAAAAACTTTGACAAGATTCATCACGACCTGCTTATTAAGGAGATGGAATCAGTACTGCGATCTAAAGCACTACAGGATCTTATGCGAAAGCTACTTAACGCAGGATACATAGATGTATATAACCTTACGGATCGAACGCGATACGACACAGAGGGCGTTCCGCAGGGCTCTATAATATCCCCGCTTTGTGCCAATATCTTCCTACATAAGTTGGATTGCTACGTCGAAGACATACTCATACCCAAATACGATGTAGGGAATATGCGCCTCGCGTCGGCAGAATATAGGAGGAAAAGGCTTGATATCCATTCAAAAGACAAAGCCTTCTTCAAGTACTATACAGAATTGGGGCAGGCCATCAGAAACATCAAACACCTAGAGTGGATGAACCGCGAGCAACAAAAAAAATATATTTTAGTAAAAAAAAAAGATTTTTTTGAAAATTTCTTCTTTTTCCGAAACCCTAAAGTTTCGTGCTCTTTGGGCCGAAAGACGCTTCCAGAAATGGCTGAGAAAGAAGGATTAAAAAGACTTAAGTACCTACGGTACGCGGATAACATAATTTTAGGTGTTATAGGCACCAAACGAGATGCCCTAGATATTATAAAAGCCGTGCAAAACTTCCTGCAGGAAGAACTGGAGTTGGACATAAACGAACAGAAAAGTGAAATCTTACACGCAAAGTCCGGGATGGCCAAATACTTAGGCGCATTAGTAATATATTACGGCACCCGAAGTGTGGAAATCTCAAGCACTGACAAGGTATCCGATGTCAACCAAATAAGACTCCGATCTCGTCCACAACTAATAGCTCCCATAAAGGACTTAATAACTAAAGCCTTGGAACTTGGATACGCGAGAAAAAACGCCAAGGGCTTAGCTCGAGCAACCTCCAATCCACGATTGGCTTCCTCAGGGGACAAACACATCGTTACCCACTTCTCATCGGTGATACGCGGCATTGTTAACTACTATTCATTCGTGAACAAGCGCTCTTCCCTGTGGAAAGTTGTGTCCATCTATAAAAAGTCCTGCGCGCTAACCTTGGCCAGAAAACACGGCTTACGGTCAGCCAAGGCTGCTTTACTCAAGTTTGGTCCGAACCTGCGGATCACAGAAAAAGGCAAGGAGGTTGCGTCACTATACTACCCCACCTCTCTAAAAACTACAGGAAAGTTCCACGCTACTAGGTTCAGTCAGGTTACTATACTCGAGGAACCATATTATGGAGTCAGGTGACTATATTCGAGGAACCCCGTCGTGATGGAGTGGCGCGGATGGAGCGGGCACCTACTCACAACGAAAGTCGGCTCTATCCCGCGCCTCCGGCAAGAAAAAGTCTGTTTAGGCCCTCCGCCGGTCGAGTGTCTCGCTCTGGTCGACCTTCTCTCTCTGGTCTTCGCGCCTCTCCCCTCTTTTCCCTCTAGCACTCGTGCATGGAAATCTACGAGCCATTTCCAGTCTGCGAACCCTTCCTCCTTATCATTTCGGCTAGTTAAAAATTCGCAGCTTTAACTGTATCACTTGGGACCTTTTCGAAATATCCCGGTCTCGGCGCTCTTGCTAGGGCAACCATAGCCAAATCGAGAAAGCGGATCACGCTATGCCTACAATGACTTAGTTACGAGGTGCAGGGGGGAGGGGGGGGGCACAGTAGTCGCGCGTCCCGGTCTAAGGGGGGCTAGTAGCGCTTATACGGCCAAGCCACAGAAGCTGGAGAAATTGCCATGGACGAGCCACATGCAGGGAAACTTGCACGTGTGGTTCTGACCGGGGGGGGGGGGAAGAACCCTATCGGTATTCTTTGATTCATTCTGTTGCGCGAAATCCATCATTGGCTAAGCAATCATTTGGTTATGCTATTTTAGGTTTTGCTCTAACTGAAGCTATTGCTTTGTTTGCCTTAATGATGGCATCTTCAATATTATTCGTCCTTCAATGTGCTGCAAATATTTATTCTTCTTTTCTTTCTGATTCCCTAAAACGAGCACCTCAGGGCTCGGACGTTTCGTACGTTCGAGCCCTTCCCTCGCCGCACGCGCGTGAAAGAGCTAAAGAAAAAGAAACAAGGGGTATTTTTTGACCTTTGCATCCGCTTAGACAGTAGAGCCCCGAAGGAATGAAAAAGATATTGTTCTTGGGCTTCAGCTCGCGGCACCTAAAAGGCTTTGGCTCCCTACCCGTTAGGGGAGAGGTCAGGGAGCGGGAAACGTAAAAGGAAATAAATCTTTTTTCCATAGATTTTTCTGCTTACTTTTACAGGGTCCAAAGGAGACTTATTTGGCTTGTAGAACCGTAAAGCCTAATAAGGAAATCTACAAGCCATTTTCGGCCTTCTTCGGCCGGAAATGGCTTGTAGATTCGGACTCCTTTGCCTTGACGAAAGGAGGCACGTAGTGCGAAAACCTGAAGGATAGGTGCATAGCACTCGACCAGACGATTGGAGCGGCGGGGCGGCCTCTTTTTCGTTTGGTTCTCTACTCTACATAGCTTCCGGAGGCCGCGGGTGGGCTTAATTCGCTATGTTAGTGAGCATAGCGAATCCAGGGCTTATAGTTTAATTGGTTCGAACGCACCGCTCATAACGGTGATATTGTAGGTTCGAGTCCTACTAAGCCCATATTCCATAAGACCAAAGTAATGAACGTTGGGCTGAAAGACGTTACAAGGATGCGTATAACGTTTCGCGCTGGATTTACATAGTACTAGATCCATTACGAACCACCCGCGGCGGCTTGGCAGCTGGGTGTGTTGAAGGTGATTCCGAACTTTGCTACAATATTGTTTTTGGGAGAAGCGAATGAAGGCCGTGGGGAAGGGAAAACGAGAAAAGCGCATAGCGCTGCGACCGAGAGGCAGGAGGCCTGCGTCGTATAGTCATTGTCCACACAGCACTAAAAAAAAATATATATCTATTTTTTTTCATTCTCTTAAAAACTGAAAAAAGGGCCCCGACTGTCAGACGGAAGGAAGGGAAAAAACTGACAAGAAGGAAAAACTGATAAAAAAATAAAGAAACTGACAGGACACGAGCCGAAATGGCTGAGGAAGAACTGCATTACGGAGAACCCTCTCAGTCGGCGAAGTGCGCGGAAATCTACAAGCCATTTCTGGTCTTCGGCCCCTCGTTCGGACCCCTAAGCGCAAATTGACCACTTTGATTGGTAAAGCGGTCAAGAGATAGCTGTGACCAAATATCTGATGGTGGCTCTCTCCACTTCGTTCTCTCGCTTATCCTAGTTTTTCTGTTTCACAATTCCAAAATGCGAAAAGAAAAAAATATATCTATTGTTTTATTTCTCGCTACGCGGTGGATGAATCGCTATACGCTCTGTTCATGGCTCGCATTTTAGGTCAGAATTGTTTTTCACGAATTTGTTGTCCAATTAAGGAATTGAAATTGTCATAATCAAAAATCTCCGGGTGTATAGCTCAGTTGGTAGAGCAATAGGCTTTTAACTTAAAGGTCGCAGGTTCGAGTCCTGCTATACCCAAACTTTGGATCTAGTAATTCCGGCAGTTCGTATACGCGTCCAAATATAACTTAGCGGGGGGATCATATATTACGAGCCATTGCGCTAGGCCTAACAGGCTCAGGTGTTGAAAATTCGATATATATATATATATATAAAAAATGGAAAAATTTGTTGACCAAGCTTGCGTGTTTCCCGGCTCAGAGAGGGAAAAATGTATTCTCTTCTACCCATCCCTGTTTAGCCATACGAGCATAACTGAGTTGAGCAAAGCACGCAATTACTTTGTAATGGCATTATAAAAATTTTTCTACGATCGTAACTTCGTGACTCAACTTGCATTAGCTGAACGTTAGGGCGCAGCTAAACCTTCGTGGATGGCTGCTGGGGGCGGCGGGCACCCTTAATATCTACGAAAACAGCGTTACCTGAAAAGAATCATTATAGGCTCCGGCCGCGGGTTTGTCAGACAAAAAAAGTTATCGGCCCTGCGGGCAGATACTGTAAAGTTTCAGGTCCGAAAAGGTACTCTACGAAATATTTATTCGTTTGACATTTTTCGCCCATAGGTCCGACGCTTCTATAAATGGCTGAGAAAAAGAAGGCGCGTAGCGGAAAAAATATAGATTTTTCTACCCCTCTCCCATATCGGGTCGAGCACTATGTGGTGGCTAAAATATTTTTTTTTAACTACGCTTTTATCTTCTATATTCTCTTCTCATCCGAGGCCTAGTGATTGCATAACTTCAGGGGTTGGCGGATATGATGGAATTGGTAGACATGCCAGGTTTAGGTTCTGGTGACCACAATGTTCGTGGGGGTTCGAATCCCTCTATCCGTACGAGTTGAAATTGGTTCAATCGGTTTTTGTACCGCGGGAAAAGAAAATATTTTGGTTCAATCGGTTTTTTTGTCCGACAGGCCCCCTGGGGCCTGTCTGACAGTTTCCCCAGGGGCCCTTGTCAGACAGTATTTTGGTTCCGTGGTGTCCGACAAGACAAAGTCCGGGGGGGCTTTGGCGGTCAGACAAAAAAGTCCGGGGGCCTCTCCCTTTTGTCTCCGCATCGCGCGCCTGCGGGCAGATACTTTGAAGTTTCTGCGCCCTTTTTTCTTTCGTGAAGCAGTTTCCTTTGGACCCTTTGGGCCCGAAGGGCCGAAGGCCAGAAATGGCTTGACGATTTCCGCCCACGAACACCAGAGGGAGAGGCGGCTCGACCCTCTCCTTATAGGTCGAGTGCCCGAGGGGCCATAGGTTTCGGGAAAACGTATTGAAGAGAATGCAGTTGATTCGTTAACATACCCACGGATGGAGAGGGATTCGAACCCCCGGTATTCTCGATACTTCGGTTTTCAAGACCGACTCTTTCAACCGCTCAGACATCCATCCCTTTCGTAATCAGCACTTGAGCTTAAAGCAAACAATAAGAAACCTAATATTCAATTACTATGTGAATTAAAGTTCAGAGAATACACAAAAATTTTTGTTTTGTTTGGCTAGGCTCGTGGGGCTCGACCCGAACTCGAAGGGCCCAAAGCACGGAGTACGCGACCCGAGTGGGCCCGAAGGCCCGAAGGCTAGAAATGGCTTGACGATTTCCGCGCACGAGCACCAGAAGGATAGGGCTTGGCGGGAACGTTCAAGCCAGAGTCGGAGTAGCCCGGGCTATTCTGTACTCCACGGGGCTTCGCGTAAGTAACTCACTAAACGTGACCGTTCAAAATCTGCAAGAGCTGCTGTCAGCGGCGGATAAAATCTATAGATTTTGTGTGCCCTCTACCCAAGAATAAACAGCGTAGACGCGCCAGCAGCCCGGAGCTTTATTGGCTCTATTAGCATGGGGGTGGAGCCGATCGAAGGGCGAGAATAAGGTAGTCAGTGAAAATAGCTCTACTTTCTCCCAGTAGCTAGACCTGTCCCTCAGCCTCTCGCATAACAGCTTTATGCTCTGTGCTTTGCTTACTCTGCGGGCTTGCTCCTTTTCATTCAAGCTTCGCCCTACAGGCCATAGAAGCATGCCGCAGGAAATAAAAATATTTTTTTCGCCCATACAGGTATGCTACTCGTTTAGCTAGCTTCCAGTCTCTATTCACTGTGTTCAACGAGCTTCGCGATAACCCTAAAATACCCTCATTTCGCGAATCAAGCAAGTGTTGATCATGAATCATCGGCGATAATTCATGATGGTAAAATTCTATTTTTTTTTTTCTCAATGCGGATATAGATTAAGGGTAAATTATCTGCCTTCCAAGCAGAGGATATGGGTTCGATTCCCGTTATCCGCAATGGCTAAAAAAAACGAATTAAACTTCATATGTTTGCATCAAGATTTAAAGTTTGTCGTCAAATTTTGGAAAATGTTTGGCAGACCAAAAAACTTACTCTAAAACAGGAATTACTTATTTCGGAGCTTCGAAAGAACAAAAAAAATAAAAAACAATCTGACTTTTCCGTACAATTACGAACTATGAAAAAGTTGTCCCTTTTTTATGGAAATTTACCAATAAGAAAGATGCAAAGGGCTAAAACACGCACTTATATGGATAAAAAAAACAGTTTGCTATTCAATATAGAAAAAAGATTGGACGTTATTCCGGTTCGTCTTAATTTTTGTTCAACTATGTTTCAAGCGAGGCAACTAATAAGTCATCAAAATATATGTGTCAATTATAAAAAGGTCAATATTCCTGGTTTTCAAGTATCCAACGGTGATCTTATATCTATTCAAGAAAATTCTTTAGCTTTTTTCGAATCAAACATAAGACGAAATTTACAAACTAACCGAATAGGGAAAATGAAACCTAATCATTTAGAAGTGAATTATAAAACACTAAAAGCTGTGGTATTATACGAACCTCAACAAATACGATTTCCTTATAAAATAGATCTAGACCTTCTTGCTTGATTAAAAGGAACGAAAAATTAATATTTTTTTTGCCTTGGCAATTTCGTCCTGTCAGTTTTTTTATCTTCCCCCCCCCCCCCCCCTGACAGTCCCCCTGCTGGGGCCCTCGTCGGCTCCTACCGTAGCCTTGTACAGCTCAGAGAATCCCGGCGGGGTAACTGAGGTGAGGCTAGATGCTGTGGGCGAAAACCAGATGAATTATCAGCTTGACGATCCGAGATGGGTGGTGGAATAATGCGTTATGACGAAAGAGTCAAAATATATGATAGTAAAAAAATAATTTTTTGTTTTATCCGAAGGGTCCAAAGGATACTTATTCGGTTTTACGAAGGAAGGGTCCTTTGTAATAGACCTGAAATGGCTTTTCCGCCAGCCGATACGGCCGGCTCGTAGATTCACGCGCACGGAGAGATCCCCCCATTAAAAATTCCAACGCGTTTATTTATTCTAAATAATTAAAAGTCACTACTAAATTCATTTATTAGTAGTGACACCCTATGGTTTTTTTATTATATACGTATCTTCTATTATTAAGCTGTGCTTTCTCCACCATATATGCTTTTGTATATTACTATTATTATTATTCCATGAAATAATTGATTTACTACATCCGAGTTGTAAAGGCACCGAAGGAGGTGCCTTCCCCGACGCGGGCCCCTTACTATAGCCTATGTTTATTATTGGGGCTTTTGCTTCCCGCGAGGAGGTTATGCGCTCGCGGCTGCTGTATGCTTGCAGCTTACAGCCAACGGCTCACTGGAACTGCGAACAGGATACGGCATAGCTCACATGAAGAAATCATCTGTGTACACTTGCAAATAAAATTCAGGATTCATATGCAGGCTGCTGGGGTTTAACCCCACAGGTTTTGAGAAATATATCTATGAATCAAACCTTTCGGATTATACTCCGGTTTATCAACCTAAATTCATGTATTCAAATTTGAAGTCTTCTTCAGAAACCTTAATTTCTAAAGATTTAGTTAAGGAGATTGTAACCAACGCATATTGTTATAGTATTAATAGGGTTAAATATTTCAGTAGTAGATTTGAGGCCTGTGATAGATAAGCCAACAGATTACAGTAAAGTAACTTGGAAGGATAACGAAGCCGATTGGTGCAACGATAGACCCATGAAAAATATATTAGAAGTTTTCGGGGGTCTCGATTCAGAATATGTTCGGAATGATTCCAATAGTAAACTTTCCAAGTATGGTAAGCATTTCGTAGGTGTGTCTTTTTGACACATCCAGGGAGAATAATGTGTCCAGGGATTGAATGCTAAAGATAGAAAGAGGGTCAAAGATAGGAACCGGAGTTTTAATTCCATGTCCGGTAATAAGGTATTGTCTTACCAACTATTGATAGTGAGCAGTGATCCGGGAGTGAATTCAAATCATATCATTTCGACTGAAGGTGATCGGATTAATTCTACTTTTCTAACAGGTTGTATTTCAAGTATTTCAAAAAGTCTGACGGGAGTTCCACCTCCTGGGCCAGACTGCCCAATATACCGCATTTATCTAATATCTCATTCCACTCTAGCCGAAATGCAAACATTTCGAGACTTTAATAAGATAAAGAAAGGAGTAAATTCGTGTCCAGGTTCATTCGTTACAATGAGAGGTCGTACGGAGGTATTGGGTTTGAAGGGGGGGGGAATGATGCATCTCGAAATTTGTTTACTAGACACCGCGTTGTTAGTAAGTTATGAAGAAGCTTCTTCAGGTAATTTTGTAGGACTTGAAAAGAGGTATATTGGTGAGAATATAAAGACTATGGATATTGTTCTTAATGAAAACCCTACGAAATTTTGTAACTATGCTATGATAGATTCCGTTACTCCGTTGTCCTATTGGCTCAGTATCCATAATTTTACTCAATCCCTCGGGGAGACATAAATTTTATTAACAGTTAGATAAATATCTGCTATAGATGCTTCGAATCCTTTACTAAACGTGAAGGATTGAGTATAAGAAAGTTGTTTCGTAGTAGTAATTTCGAAAAAGATATAATAGTTTCGCTCGTAATAGTTTTATGGGTGGTCGGGCTTAGTCATTTGTGGCCGGTTTTTTGATTGAGAAGCAGTTTCATGATTTAGCCCTGACTGAGGCTTATTCTTTTATAGGGATGGAGATGTTATCGTGGTTAGATTTGATTGGAGGTAACAAAGGATTTGAATTATTTCAAACCTGCTGAGGTTTTTGGGTTCGGGGAAGTTGAGTTTAACTTCCCGGACTCCGTTCAATATCCTTGTCTTCCAGTGAAAACGCGTACTGGTCTTATATTTCCTTCAAGCGGTTCAACTCAATGTACGGGTTTTGAGATATCTCTTGCTTCGCGGATGGAAGCTGATTCAGAACTAATCGAAGGCCCGGCCGCCGGAATTAAAACCTTTAGCAAAATTCGTGAATGAAATCACTCTAAAACGTAATACCTATAGTCGAGGAGCACTAGGCAACGCTTTCTATAAACTTGTTCGAATTTCACTTTATGGTGTAAACCCTGAGGTTTATTCCGATACCAGGTCGGGGGGGGGTCACATGGTAGGGAAAGGAGGTGAACTTACAAACCCTTGCATCGCTAGTTTAGTAACGGGGTTTATTATAGGAGTTTTAGGTTGAATTTTGAACGGGATTTCAATTCATAGGGGTTTAGTCGTGTCGGCTATGGTCGACGGATTTATTCCGACGTTATCTCTGGATGAGGTTTTGACCGTTGCCGAGGCCTTTAATAAATCTTCATAAACAGTCCGTTTTGGATTTTGGGGGTCGACGAGACACTCTCCCAAAGGGAGAGGGCTTTAGCTCTCTCCCCCAGGGAGAGGTTAAATCTAGTTACTTAGAAGAGAAAAGCAGTAGTACTTCTAAGTTATATTCCTGGACCGAGGACAATTGCACTTGTCTAGAGGTAGAATCTCAGCCATGGCGGGTCTGCAGGAACCTGCTGAGACCGTTGATATAAGTAAATTAGTTGATTGGTTTCAAAGTAAGGTAATCTGTTCAAGTTGTAAAACTTTAAATGTAACAAAAATTTCGACAAGTTTAATTTCTGTCTAAGTATCCTTTCGGGAATCTCGAGTTGTATAAGTACATTTCAACTCAGTACGAATTTAAGCGTCGAATTGATAAGATTAAATCGACGGGAAATAGTTTAAATGGTGTGAATTATTTGCTGGGAGAACGTCTTCAATATGAAAACTTCTATCAATAGATCTGTTAAAACATAGCCGTTCGAGATTCATAATTTCAAATCGCTTGCAGATTTTGATAAATATGTTTATAGCTTTAATAGTAGTTCAAAAATCGAGCGGTCACGGCGGTTGAAGAGAAATGGGGGGAGGGTTCGAGTGAAATGGATACAAACTTTATTAGAAATAAAAGTCGTCAAACAATCGAATACAAATTTATATTTTTAACTATTAAAGAGTTTTGAGATAGTAAACGTTCTTAGAGCGCTTGATCCTGATTTCAAAGGTTTGGCTTTAGTTTTTGATGAAAAGGTTATGTCAACTTCACCTGACACCCAATTGTTATGTGTTTAAGGATACCCACGGAAGATTGGGTACAAGTTCATAGGGATACGTTAGACAATGTGATGGGGAGACGAAGTTTGATGAATAATCATGTATAAGGATGAGTTATCATATATAAGGGATGAAATATGAAAAAGAGGTTGGGTTTGCGTACAAAAAATTTTTCCATTGGATACACTGAAAGTTACTTATAGAAAGGGTGAAAAAGCATCTACTTTTTCATTTACGGTAAAACAGATTGCCATAAAATTGTTCAATTCGTGAGTCAGGCATTCGAAATATCATTAGACCCGAATTTGGTACAAAGACGTTAGTCTCGTAGAGATAAAGACTTGTGTAGTAATTCCACAGTACCGCATGAAAACTTTGTATGGTCATATCCAGAGAGCTTTCTCAAGCTTATTTTGCACTTGGTATAATTATTTGGATAGTTTTTATGCAGAATTATGCCGTAATGTTAAGGTTTGGCTAGGCTTCACTGGTTCTGTAAGGTAAGTCAGCTATATAAGCGTGAAGAACTTCCGTTATTTAAGGGTATATTATGCCTCTCATTTGTAGTCGTTACCGACCCCTGGCCCGTCAGGGTCCATGAGTGCTAGCTTTTCTTGTACTGGTCATTAAATAGGTAGGTTAAACGAAGGGGTTTTCTTTGGTTAAAACACGTGCTAACCAGAGGCCCGTAGGGAATGTTGGATTTCCTACTTCGCAAACTCATAATCTGGTAATCACAGGGTCCTGTGGTTGGATTGTCTCCCTTTTATATATACATCTTTATTTTATTCCCGTTACCATAAAAACGAAAAAACAATCAAATTTTTTCGTTTTGGGGCTGAAACCCGAGGATGAAGCATCATATAAAATGTATGGAAATATTTGTGCAATTTTTTGGGCCCTGGGGCCCCTTATTTCTTTCTTAGTATGATGCCTAATTGGTTAGTGATACGCAGGATGATTTATATTGTAAGTTTGTATAGGTTCAAATCCTATTTATGCGTAAATTAAATAATCATACTCAAAAAAAAGAGTTTGATCCTGGCTCAGAATGAACGCTAGCGATATGCTTAACACATGCAAGTCGAACGTTGCTTTCGTTGTTACGTGTTGAAGGTCGCATTCGGAGGAGAAAACCTTTTTTCTTCTCTGAGCTGCTCAACCCTTAGTCAGTTGAGCCTGCGGCCTCCGATCAACCGTGAGAACCGTTGAAAACAAAGTGGCGAACGGGCGAGTAATATGTGGGAATCTGCCAAACAGTTTGGGCCAAATCCCGAATAAACGAAAGCTAAAAGGCGCTGTTTGATGAGCCCACAAAGCATCAGGTAGTTGGTTAGGTAAAGGCTGACCAAGCCAACGACGCTTAGCGGGTCTGTTAGGACGATCCGCCGCACTGGGACTGAGACACGGCCCAGACTCCCACGGGAGGCTGCAGTGGGGAATCTTGGACAATGGGCGAAAGCCTGATCCAGCAATATGGCGTGAGTGAAGAAGGGCAATGCAGCTTGTAAAGCTCCTTCGTCGAGTATGCGATTATGACAAGACTCGAAGAAGAAGCCCCGGCTAACTCCGTGCCAGCAGCCGCGGTAAGACGGGGGGGGCAAGTGTTATTCGGAATGACTAGGCGTAAAGGGCACGTAGGCGGTGAATCCAGTTGAAAGTGAAAGTCGCCAGCTCAACTGGCGGAATGCTTTCAAAACCAATTTACTAGAGTAAGGCATAGAGGAAAGCGGAATTTCGTGTGTAGCGATAAAATGCAAAAATATACGAAGGAACGCCAAAAGCGAAGGCAGCTTTCTGGTTCTTTAACCGACGCTAAAGTGCGAAAGCATGGGGAGCAAACAGGATTAGATACCCTGGTAGTCCATGCTGTAAACGATGAGTGTTCGTTCTTGGTCTACTGATATCGCACTCTTTCGGTCCGACTTAAGCTCGGCTTAATGCTTAAATTACTGCAAAGGTAGTGTGACTCGATTGTTTCCTTCAAGTTCCAACAATCGTGAAAAATATGTGATGATCAGGGGCTGAGCTAACGCGTTAAACACTCCGCCTGGGGAGTACGGTCGCAAGGCTGAAACTCAAAGGAATTGACGGGGGCCTGCACAAGCGGTGGAGCATGTGGTTTAATTCGATTCAACGCGCAAAACCTTACCAGCCCTTGACATATGAATAAGTGTGCTTGTCCTTAACGGGATGGTACGGAAATTCATACAGGTGTTGCATGGCTGTCGTCAGCTCGTGTCTTGAGACGTTGGGTTAAGTCCTATAACGAGCGCAACCCTCGTTTTGTGTTGCTAAGACATGCTCTGGTTCAATCCTTGACCACTGGAGACTGACGAAGACTACGCCGTGAAAATGGAGGATACCAATGAGCTGAGTTTTTGCAAACGCCGTGTGGCTCATTCCGAAAAAAATATGACCATACAAAGTTTTAATACGGTACTCTCCGACGAACGAAGCTCTCGGAGCATTGTACACTTCACACTGAGGAACTCAGTCTTAGTCAAAATGATTGAAACTCCAAGCCATGTGCTGCACTCACAAAAAACTGCCAGTGATATACTGGAGGAAGGTGGGGATGACGTCAAGTCCGCATGGCCCTTATGGGCTGGGCTACACACGTGCTACAATGGCAATTACAATTGGAAGCAATGCTGTAAGGCGGAGCGAATCCAGAAAGATTGCCTAAGTTCGGATTGTTCTCTGCAACTCGAGAACATGAAGTTGGAATCGCTAGTAATCGCGGATCAGCATGCCGCGGTGAATAAGTACTCGGGCCCTGTACAAACTGCCCGTCAAACCATGGGAATTGGTTTCGCCCGAAGCAGCCGACCAAAGATCACCCATTACTCGGGGTGTTCCACGCCGTTGTTGAGTGCGGTCTACCAGAGGCATTGGTGATCTCATGTAGGAGACCAAGGTTGGGCCATTGACTGAGGTTAAGTCGTAACAAGGTAGCCGCAGGGGAACCTGTGGCTGGATTGACTCCTTTTTTCTAATTCCATAAGAAGTGGCAAGCGGCGAAGAAATGATAGAAAAAATCGGCTTTACGAGCTTTCAATTTCCAATCTCGAATACAATGACGCAGCTACAAAAGGAATGATAAAATAAAATTAAAATTTCATTACGATACTTTTTTCCTCTATGGTTCTCGCTCTTGTTTCGGGTGCTCTCGGTATACACGTGCCAGAAATCCCGTTCATTCTGTTGTCTTTTCAATCTCAGTTTCTCTCAATACTTCCGGCGGCGGTTTAATCGTTTCGTTTTGACCCCTTTGCTATGATTTTTCCAGTGGTTCATGCAGGAGCTATCGCCGCTTCATTCTCGTTTGTCGCTATGATGTTATATAGAGGAATGGAAGAAATTCACGAGAATGTATTGCGCTATTTACCTATAGGTGGTGGGCTTATTTATTTTATCGGAATCTTTCTAATCCCTTCCTTCCTAAAGCCAAAGAAGTCTTGGACCTTTTGAGCCTGCCTCTAAATTTCGAAGTCTTGCAAAAGGGCTTCGCCGGCTAAGCAGCTCAGTCGGGTGCGTCGGACGATGGCCCGGCAGGCTCCGAAAACGAAGAACGAGGAGACGGCAATCCCTTCATTTACCAGCGCCCTTAGCTGACACGCATTCTACCCTCGGTGAGTCGGGGCAGAGCGCGGCGGGTAGGCCCGCCCGGGACGGGGCACCGGTTTACCCGACGTAAAGAAGAACTCGCGATGGGCAATAAAGGTGCCTCCCAAGTGTAGCCGCTCCTTCGGCCCGAAGGAGGCAAGTCGGGCGAGTCTCCAACTCGGTTATGGAGTTGGGCAAGTCGTCCAATATGAAGCGGGCTTTGCCCTCGGGCTAACATAGAAATCAGGAGGCGTCGACGGACGATGAGACCCTGTCAAACTCTCAAAATGGAGCTGCCGCAAAATATCCCTATTTTCACAAAGGGCCCGTTCGACTTTATAACGGAAATGATAGACATTGGTGTTACGCCAGTAATCTCTTTTACCACAGGTGCCTCATTCATATATAAATTAGTTCCGCCCACCCTAGGGTCCGAAGCTTTATTAGCTATTCCAACGGGTTTTATGCCTTTTCATTTTTTACTCGCGGAGGCAACTCTCAAATCCAATCACGATTGGAAATTAGACAAAATGAAATTGGAGAACGAACATAAATTGGAACAATATAAAGCGGCAAGTCCGGTCCTGATTCTGACAATTGTGATAGGGGCGGCGGCCCGCACCTTCGGAACCTTGATTCGTGGAGAGCTTGGCTCGAGTCGTTTCAGGACCTTTGGACAGCTTTATCCCACCGCCATGGACTCGGTAATTGCAATGTTATTAAACTGTAGCATCATCCTTTTATTGAGCTTTTTCAGTATTTCTCTACCTTTCATCCGCTTGTTAGTGCGCCAGTTTCTAGAGACAATTCTACCGGTTGCTTCTAAATACGACGTGGCTCGTTCAGCAAATTCTATACCATACAAAGGCTTCCGTGCCCGGAATATGGGCTGGTTTTCTAGCTTCGATTCATTGGGGCCAGCTATGGCGAATTATCGAAGTTTTTCGGGCTGTGTACGGGGAGGAGAAGAGGCTGTATAGGCTTCTTATTTAATAGCTATAGAAAGCATGCAGATGCTTACGCTGGACGGAATAATAGTAGTTTCGGCTCATATGTTTCTGTAGTAGGGATTTATTGTTTCTTTATAGTGGTTTTTACTATTTTAATTAGTGAAAACAAGTGTGCTCCAAGTCCTTGGGCTGTTGAACAGAATTCAGCGACACTTGAATGGATGGTCCCAAGCCCTCCATCATTTAATACTTCTGAGGAACTTCCAGCTATCCAGGTTCGAAGAAGACGCCATTTGTGCAACTTAAGCACTGAACCGCTCCGCCCCATACGGACCTAGTCCTTTGGGGCCCCAAACCCCCTTCTTTCGTGAAGCCGTCTCTCGTCTGACAGTGCTTACGCACCCTCGGACCCTTCCCCAAGAGGGAGTGCCCGACCGGCTCCACTTGCCGGAGGCCGGGACAGGCAATCAAGCTTATAAAGACCTGTATTGCAGCCTTCGTGATGGCCGCTTCCTTTTCGGGCTATGCGCGACCATAGCCTAGATAAGGAAAAGCACAGGGCGTAAAGCGAATTCTAACCCAACAACTAGGAAGCGGTAGATTATTACAACAGCGGGATGATAATCAGCATGTCGGAATAGTTTAGTAGGGTAGAACAGCGGGATCATAATTCGCACACGGGGGTTCGAATCCCTCTTCCGATAGGCAAAAAAAATAAAAATAATTTATTATTATTTCCGAAATAATATAATAATAAAATAAATTGGATTATTTATTTGAAAAGATCGAAGGAAAAATTTTTAGAGCCGGGCACTATGGTAAGATGCGAAAACACCCGATCCCATTTCGACCTCGATATGTGAAATCGTCTTAGACCATATGTACTGATTCATAAATTTCGGGAGACATGGTCCACGCCCGGGCAACGCACTTTATCAGAGGGAAATATATATACGACCAAAATATAATTACTAGAATAAAAAAATGCTATTAGACAAACGCAGATAGCTTACGAAAAAAATACGACCATATCCTGGAAACTCTAGTCCAGCCGGGGATGAGATAACCATGCCAGTGGTTTAAATCACTTTGTTGGTCCTTCTCCGCCGAAATGGCTGAGAAAGAAGGGTACGGAGACTTCTTCGGTTTTACAGGGCTTTACGAACTCGTTGTATGAATTCGCACGAGGGACGCAGTGATGAACAATCCCCGATGGTTGGTTATGGGGACCAAGCCCCAAAGTATTGCGTAGCCTGACTTTAGCCAAAGGACCCGAAGAATCATTAATAAATAATGATGAATCATCATAGATAAATAAAAGGCGATGAACAAAAATATATCTCTTCTTTCGTTGGCTGTTCGCGGGATAGAGTAATTGGTAACTCGTCAGGCTCATAATCTGAATGTTGTGGGTTCGAATCCGACTCCCGCCAAAAACGGGTGAGAAAACAAAAAAATGCGAGAAGGGAGCAACCCACAAAACACGAGGTCCGGTTCTAGATATAACTTTTCTGATTCCCTCTCCCGCCTGGGGCTTTAGCCCATATTTTCAAAAATTCTATAGAAGTCGCTCATATTCCAATTCTTTCCATTTCTCTTGCAGGGAGAAAAAAAATGTTATGTAGAACTAACGTCCTACATCTTCGGCCTAAACTAGATCACTTTACGTATTTGACACAATTCGTTCGGTTATGCGTGTTTTGTATCACTTTCTATTTCGTCCTATATTCAATATTGGTTTTTATCAATATTGAGCAAAGATGTTGTATGGCTTTTCCCCCCCCCCCCCCCCGTTTCTATATATTGGTGGGGGGCCGATTATATAGCTTCGCGATAGCGCGGAGCCACCAGGGTTCGATGAAAGCTCAATCTAGTCAAATGGTGGGTTTGCAGAGTTTTCATGGAGTAGTCAAGCAGGTTCAATTCCTGGAGTATCCAAGTGATATGCCTAGTTGGCTGTGAAGTAGGTTCAATTCCTACCGTATCAAAAAGAATGCATTGGATGGATGCCTAGGCATTGACAAGGATGGACGCTTTCAAAGGCGAAACGCCATGGGGAGATATCGTCTGTGATCCATGGGTCTCCGATCGGGAAACCGTATCCAGGCGGAAGCGGCGCATTAGTGTGCTGCGCTACGCCTTGGACTTTCACAACTTAGCGAACTGAAACATCTAAGTAGCTAAAGGAAAGGAAATCAACCGAGACTCCGTTAGTAGCGGCGAGCGAAAGCGGATTAGGCTTCTCTCTTCATTCAATTTGTTGAGAATTGAATGATGGAAAAACCATTAAAGGAATTGTGAAAAAGATTGGAAAATCTTGCCAAAGAAGGCGATAGCCCTGTAGCACATTTTTCCATGGGTTTTATTGAATAAGTAAAACGCGGATACCGTGTTTGAATTTTGATCGCTTCTACGCGACCAAGGGGGACCACCCTCTAAGCCTAAGTATTCCTCAATGACCGATAGCGTACAAGTACCGTGAGGGAAAGGTGAAAAGAACCCTAAGAAAGGGAGTGAAATAGAAAACCTGAAATCCGATGCAAACAATCAGTCGAAGGAAGCTGGCTAAGTATAGAAAACTTCCCACTCCAACGGCGTACCTTTTGCATAATGGGTCAGCGAGTAAATGGAAACAGCGAGCTTGAGCCATTAGGTGTAGGCGCAATGAAGTTGAATATTCTAGTTGTTTCTATTTGACCCGAAAAAAATTGAGCTATCCATGAGCAGGTCGAAGGGGGCCTAATCGGGCCTTGGAGGACCGAACCCACGCCTGTGGCAAAAGGCGGGGATGACTTGTGGATAGGGGTGAAAGGCCGTGCGACTTGAAGGGCATTAGACAATGCAAATGGCCCTGTGGGTGGGGGGGCAACGCGCCCGAACCTCTCCCCGGTCCTCCGGACCACCTGGGGCCCCAG